AAAAAAAGGAGACCTTATTATTCTTATTCGTTGTTGATAAAGTTGATAAAAGTAAATTTCTATTGACTGCTTTAGGTGCTTCTTTTCCCCATAAAGATATTGAATAGAAAGAACTGTTTTTAGTGGTACTGTAATTTTGAAAATGGATGCGCAAATGTCCATCAAAGGTAAGTAAATACATCCGAAACATATAAAATGCAGTTAATCCTGTTGTGAAGGAAGCTATTATTGCAAAAATTGGTGAATACAACCAACTATCATTAAGAATTTCATCTTTGGACCAAAAACAAGCAAGAGGTGGAATACCACAAAGAGAGAGTGTACCTAATAAAAAAGTAATTCTTGTAATTGGAACATATTTTGTTAAACCGCCCATAAGAACCATATTTTGACTTTTATCCGGCGAATATCCAACAATAGGTTCCATTGAATGAATAATAGATCCAGATCCCAAAAACAATAAAGCTTTCGAATAGGCATGAGTGATCAAATGGAATAAAGCGGCTCGATAAGAACCTATACCCAGAGCTAACATAATATAACCCAATTGAGACATTGTAGAATAAGCTAAACTTCTTTTAATGTCTCTTTGAGCAAGAGCCAAAGTAGCTCCTAATAGTACTGTTATTACACCTATTAAAGAAATGAGATTCATTATGTAAGGTATAACTATGAAAAGAGGAAGAAGCCGAGCTACAAGAAAAATTCCCGCAGCTACCATAGTAGCAGCATGTATAAGAGCCGAAATGGGAGTGGGTCCTTCCATAGCATCAGGTAACCATATGTGAAGGGGGAATTGCGCAGATTTAGCAACTGCACCGACGAATAAAAAAGAAGCACACAGAGTAGCAAATAAAGAATCTACTCCATTATTATGAACCAAGTTATTAACTATTTCGAACAAATCCCGAAATTCTAAACTACCTGTTATCCAATAAAGTCCTAAAATTCCTAATAATAAACCAAAATCTCCTATACGATTGGTTACAAAAGCCTTTTGACAAGCGCTTGCTGCAATCGGTCGTGTGAACCAAAAACCTATTAGTAAATACGAACACATTCCTACAAGTTCCCAAAAAATATAAATTTGTATCAAATTGGAACTAGTAACCAATCCCAACATAGAAGTATTGAAAAAACTCATATAAGCAAAAAATCTCAAATATCCTTGATCATGAGACATATAATTGTCACTATAAATAAGAACCATGATTCCAACAGTAGTAATTAATATTGACATAATAGAAGTAAGTGGATCGATCAAGTGTCCGAACTCTAAAGAAAAATCATTATTGACGGTCCAAGACCATAGATATTGATAGATAAAATTTCCATTTATTTGCTGAATAGACAGATTGGCCGAAAACACCATAGCTATACTTAGCATCAAAATACTTGGAAAAGCCCACATACGACGAATATTTTTGGTTGCTGCGGGAATAAGCAGAAGTCCAAATCCTATTAACATTGTAACTGGAAATGGAAGAAAAGGTATTATCCATGCATATTTATATGTATGTTCCATAAAAAAAAAAAAACAAATTTTCATCTTTTTTCTTATAATTGGAATTGTTTCCGATTCACCAATTCTTATCGCTTTTGAAAGGAACAATAAAAAAATCAACAAAAAAAGATATAAAAACCTCAATTTTTTTTTTTTATTATTCTAACTTTTGTTAGATCTTAGATATTGGAAATATTTAAAAAGTTACACAATTGGTTGGTCAAATGATATGACCAACCAGTTAGGTAAGAGTAATTACTTAGTTATTAACTTTATTAATTAAAGAAAGTATTTATTAAAATGGGAAATGTAAGATTTTGAATCATTCTATGACTATACTACTATTCCATTTTAGCAATATGTAACCATATCATATACTATAGTCTATAGTATAGTTAAGTAAAAACAATTATACCAAAACAGTAGAATATGGATCGTAGTATGCATCAATAAATCGACTCAAAAAAAAAGACCTAGTTATTCTAGTGCATTTATTTGTAGTAAGTACCTAATTTTTTGCGGAACTGATTGATTGGGTTCCAATCCAATAAGAAAGTTCTTATAATACTCCTTACTTCGTATAAAACTGAAATAAAAAATAACAAAAAATGGAAGTACCTCTTCTTAGGTAACGGAATGTCTTGTTTAACATATTAACTACTGCCAGTTGTAGTTAAAGTTTGAACTTAAATTATAGACACGGCACTACGAGCTTATTTAATTACAACTAAATTACAACTAATATAATAGTCAGAAAAATTTCTTTTCAAATTTTACTTTTCTTTTTTCCATTTTTTTCCCCAGTGTATTATATATATTATATATTTATATATAAATAATATATTTGTATTGTATGTTATGAAAGAAAAAACTATTATCGACGGAATTAAGTACAGAAAATGTCTAAAAAGAACGATCTATTTTGAGCAATACATGTCTTTCACATACAACAATAAAAATGAGTAACTCTTTTTTTTGAATGGCAGTTCCAAAAAAACGTACTTCTATATCAAAAAAACGTATTCGTAGAAATATTTGGAAGAAAAAGGGAAATTTAGCTGCAATAAAAGCTTTTTCTTTAGCAAAGTCAGTTTCTACCGGAGATTCAAAAAGTTTTTTTGTGCAACAAACAACAGGTAAGAAAATCTTGGAATAATCTGCATTTTCATGGCTATAAGAACTTCCAATTTTAGAATATGAATAATTCCCATTAACTAGTGTATTGAACTCCTCAAGATTAGTTAGAACTAGTGGCTATGATATGTAGAATAAGAATTCCTCTGTACGCCGGGTCTAGTTCTAAGTATTATTATTTTTTTTTTATTCTTTTTTTTCTTTTATTAATTATTAGATTTAATATTTTTGAATTCGTGAGATGGGTTTTTTTCCTATTAATTTTCTTTTCACAATAGAAAAATCTTTGTTCATTCTATTTTTCTATTGTGAAAAGAAAATTCAATTAAAATTGTGATGAAACTCTTTTTTTTTTTCATTTATCTTATCTGATTTCGCGGATTCCAAATAAATAAAATAAAGAAAAAAAAAAAAAATAGAAAAAGGGGACAATTCTTAGTTTCTATCTTGACTGAAAACAAAACTTTCAAGTTTCAAGTGTTTCGGAATAACTTAGTATATAAATAGTACGTAAAAGTTGATTGTTAAAATTGAACTTATGACGATACGAACTAAGAATTTTTGATGAAAATTCAAAGATGAATTTTAAAGAGCTCTTATTCATCAGTTCTAATGTTTCTTAAACTATATTGAATCCTAGAATCTAGATCTAGACGATTCAACATGAATTGACTATACTTATTTCAAGTAAGCCGCTATGGTGAAATCGGTAGACACGCTGCTCTTAGGAAGCAGTGCTAGAGCATCTCGGTTCGAGTCCGAGTGGCGGCATACTCTAAAAGAGATATAATGGATCCTATAATGTATTTAATTCCCGATTTCAATTCTGTAATGGGACCCCTTTTATGTATGATATTTGTGACTTTAGAACATATATTAACTCATCTCTCTTTTTCGATCATTTCAATTGTGATTACGATTCATTTAATGACCCTATTAATCCACGAAATCTGGGGGTTACGTGATTCATCAGAAAAGGGAATGATAGCTACTTTTTTCTCTATAACAGGATTATTAGTTATTCGTTGGATTTCTTCAAGACATTTTCCATTAAGTAATTTATACGAGTCATTAATCTTCCTTTCGTGGAGTTTTTCCATTATTCATATGATTTCCAAGATATGGAATCATAAAAATGATTTAAGCGCAATAACCGCCCCAAGTGCTATTTTTACCCAAGGTTTCGCCACATCGGGTCTTTTAAGTGAAATGCATCAATCGTCAATATTAGTACCTGCTCTACAATCTCAGTGGTTAATGATGCACGTAAGTATGATGTTATTGAGTTATGCAGCTCTTTTATGTGGGTCGTTATTATCAGTTGCTTTTCTAGTCATTACATTTCGAAAAAGCATCGATATTTTTTGTAAAAACAAAATTTTCTTAATTAAGTCATTTTTCTTTGGCAAGATCGAATACGGGAACGAAAAAAAAAGTATTTTAAATAAACACACTTCTCTTCTTTCATTCCGAAATTATTACAAATATCAATTAACTCAACGTTTGGATTATTGGGGTTATCGTGTCATTAGTTTAGGATTTACCTTTTTAACCATAGGTATTCTTTCTGGAGCAGTATGGGCTAACGAAGCATGGGGATCCTATTGGAATTGGGACCCCAAAGAAACTTGGGCATTTATTACTTGGACCATATTCGCGATTTATTCACATACTAGAACAAATCAAAGTTTGCAAGGTACAAATTCGGCACTTGTAGCTTCTATAGGATTTCTTATAATTTGGATATGCTATTTGGGGATCAATCTATTAGGAATAGGTCTACATAGTTATGGTTCATTCACATTAACATCTAATTGAATAAAGGAATACATAAGAACATCGTCCCATATATAACGAAAATTTGTGCGAGTTTTTGAGAACCCTTTGAATATGATTCCTTGTGATTCAAAGGGTTCTCAAAAACTCGGAATACATCTTATTACAATTCTAATTCACTAAATGATTTCAAAAATATGAAAAAAAAAAAAAAAAATTCTAAGACTTCGCTTTCTGTCTCATTAATGAAAACTATCTATGAAAATAATTAGATAGGATAACTTGTACCTTGTCAACTGACAGCGAGAGAACGAAATCCGGATAAATACCAATCCCTATTACGGGTAAAAAGATACAGATCGAAACAAATAGTTCTCGTGGTCCAGAATCCACAAAATTGGAGTTTAGAACATTGAATAGTTTGTATCCGTAGAACATCTGACGTAACATAGATAATAAATAAATAGGAGTTAATATCATTCCAATTGCCATTACAAAGATAATTAGCATTTTGGACATTAAAAGATATTTTGGGCTAGTAATTATTCCCCAAAATACTACTAATTCCGCAACAAAACCACTCATTCCTGGCAATGCAAGAGAAGCCATCGAGAAACTACTAAACATGGTAAATATTTTTGGCATTGGGATGGATATCCCCCCCATTTCGTCGAGATAAACAAGACGTGTTCTATCACAACTCGTTCCTACCAAGAAAAAAAGTGCAGCACCAATAAATCCATGAGAGAGTATTTGTAAAATGGCTCCGTTCAGTCCCATGTCAGTTATAGAACCAATTCCTATAATTATGAAACCCATGTGAGATACGGAAGAATAGGCTATTCTCTTTTTTAAATTGCGTTGACCAAGAGAGGTTGAAGCTGCATAGATTATTTGTATTGTCCCTACTATCACCAACCAGGGAGAAAATATAGAATGGGCGTGCGGTAATAATTCCATATTGATCCGAATCAATCCATATGCTCCCATTTTTAATAAGATTCCGGCTAGAAGCATACATGTACTGTAATGCGCTTCTCCATGAGTATCTGGTAGCCATGTATGTAGGGGTATAATCGGCGATTTGACAGCATAAGCAATAAGGAAGCCCAAATAGAATATTATTTCTAATGTTACAGGATATGACTGATTAGCTAATCTTTCAAAATCCAATGTCGATTCGTTGGAACCATATAAACCCATACCTAGAACTCCTATTAAGAGAAAAATGGAACCCCCCGCAGTGTACAAAATAAACTTTGTAGCCGAGTACAAACGTTTCTTTCCTCCCCACATGGATAAAAGTAAGTAAACAGGAATTAATTCTAACTCCCACATGATGAAAAAAAGTAAAAGGTCTCGAGAAGAAAATAATCCTATTTGACCGCTGTACATTGCTAACATCAGGAAATAGAACAATCGCGAATTTCGAGTAACAGGCCAAGCTGCTAAAGTAGCTAAAGTAGTGATAAATCCTGTCAGTAAAATAGGTCCTATGGAAAGTCCATCGATTCCCAGTCTCCAGTGAAAATCAAAAATATTTATCCATTTGAAGTCCTCCCCCAGTTGAATTAATGGATCGTCCAATTGGAAATGATAACAGAACACATAGGTTGTTAGAAGGAGCTCTAAAAAGCATATACATATAGTATACCACCTAAAGACCTTATTCCCCCTATGAGGAAGAAAAAAAATTGAAGAACCCGCGAATATCGGCAAAACTACAAGTATTGTTAACCAAGGGAAATAACTCGTGATAAAGACAAGATGCGTTTTGACCAAAAAACCCGTGCTCGAAATAAAATAATATATTTTCTCGAGTACGGGTTTTTCTCGGTAAAAAGGAATCAAATGATTCAAGTGGAGTTTTTTATATTATAACGTATCAATAAGATAGACCCATGCTGCGAGTTGTTTCATGCCATAAATAAACACGGACACTCAAAAAATCTGTTGGACAAGCGGATTCACATCTCTTACAACCTACGCAGTCCTCGGTTCTTGGCGCAGAAGCAATTTGCTTAGCTTTACATCCGTCCCAAGGTATCATTTCCAATACATCTGTGGGGCAGGCTCGTACACATTGAGTACACCCTATACATGTATCATAAATTTTTACTGAATGTGACATTGGGTCTATAAATTCCAGTTTTGAACATAAAAAATTTTCGATCTGGTAAAGTAAAATCGGTAGTAAAGTAAACAAATTATATATTTATATTGTAGACACCAGACGAATCAATGGTTTATCAAAAAAATCTTAACTTAAGAATCAATAGATTTCTAAATATGTTCGTGAGAAAGGACCAAGAAACTTTGATTTCCGTTTCAACAACCATGATCATACGAGTCACACATGTGACTTCACATTGGCCAACAGATTGTCAATATTTCAATAGTAATATTGAAATATATTACTATAAAAAATAAAAAAAAAAGAAAATTATATAATTTTCAATTTGTATATATATATTATGTCTTTATTTATATGATATACTAATTATTGACTAATTTTTCAACAAATTCGATTGATTGATACGAGTTGATTTTCTGTTACGATAGATCGACGAAACAATAGCTAGCCCAATAGCTGCTTCCGCGGCCGCAATGGCTATAACAAAGATTGAGAAAATGTCTCCTTTTAATTGGCGATTATCAAATATATCTGAAAATGTTACGAGATTAATATTAACCGAATTTAGTATAAGCTCAAGACACATAAGTGCTCTAACCATGTTTCGACTTGTGATCAGTCCATAGATACCGATAGAAAATAAATAGACGCTCAAAAAAAGTACATATTCGAACATCATCGACTAACTCCTCATCAACAATCTCGATTCATTTCAATATGAACAACAATTCAACCAATTTGGTTGACTAGAATCGAGCAATTACAGAAAAAAGAGGGTATTGGTAGTAAATTAAACTAAAAACTTTTCCTTTTTCATTTGATTTCGAATTTCTAATAATTTTGTTAATTCTAAGTATTTATTATTGACGAGCCGTAGTAATTGCACCTATTAAAGAAACTAAAAGAATTATAGAAATGAGTTCAAACGGAAGATAAAAATCTGTTGATAAATGAATTCCAATTTGTTGAACGTTACTTATAAGGTCCTGTTCTATAATCTGGTTTTTTCTTGTAGTCCAAATAATTCCGTACCATGACGTATCTAGGATAGTAGTAATTAGTGAAAAAAGAATACTTGTACAAACCAGTGAAGTGATCCCATCTCCTACAGTCCAAAGATAGGAATCGTTGGAATATTCTGAACCATTCATGAACATAACAGCAAATATGATTAAGACATTTATGGCTCCCACATAAATAAGGAGTTGTGCGGCAGCTACAAAATAGGAGTTCGATGGAATATAGAATAAAGATATACAAACAAGAACCAATCCCAACGAAAAGGCAGAATAAATTGGATTGGCAAATAATACTACTCCTAGGCCTCCTAATATAAGAAATGATCCCAGAAATACTACAAGTATATCGTGTATTGGTCCAGGTAAATCCATTATGTATAACAGATAAATAAGTCGAAATATTTCATGACCTTACTAAATAGTCCAGGAAAAATAAGGGTGTTACCCTTATTTTTTTCTTTATATGATAGGTTCCTAATTGAATTAAATCTTAATATGGATTAATGTAGATATAGATAAAGTTATTAAAGTTATCGGCCAATCCTACTTTTTTTATCTGAAAGACAAAAGAAAAGATTGGAATTTTCTATTTCGAAATCATCACGAAAACATATTCTTGGTTTAAATCAAAGAGTAATTCTCAACAATCAATAGTTATTATTTATAGTTATTATTTGTAGTTTCTGAACAATCAAAATAAAAGAGGCTTGGATCCTTTATATAAAAAAAAATCTTAGTAATCGGTAATCGTTCTTGAATCAAGGAGTTTATCTTTGTCTATTTTGATTTGGGTCGAATTCATAACTGTTTGAATTGTGTAATCTCCAATTACTGACATTGGTAACCGACCCAATGCAATTTGATTATAATTCAATTCGTGGCGATCATAAGTAGAAAGTTCATACTCTTCAGTCATCGATAAACAGTTTGTTGGACAATACTCGACGCAGTTACCACAAAATATACAAACCCCAAAATCAATACTATAATTAAGCAATTGTTTTTTTTTAATATCTTTTTCAAATCTCCAATCAACAACGGGTAGATCTATGGGACATACACGAACACATACTTCACAAGCAATACATTTATCAAATTCAAAGTGTATTCGACCGCGGAAACGCTCTGATGTGATCAATTTTTCATAAGGATATTGAATAGTTACAGGTAAACGATTTGTATGGGATAAGGTAATTATGAAACTTTGACCAATGTACCTTGCAGCTCGTATTGTTTGTTGACCATAATTTATGAACCCGGTCACCATAGGGAACATATTGTGGATCTCCGTGAATAAATTGATGTTTCTTTCTCTTGTTTAAGATTGGTTATGAATCTAGAATATCGTTATTTTCTTCTTTTATTTATATTATTTATAGTGAAACAAGTTGGGAAGAAGTTGTCAATAATAGATTACCCAGGGAAATAGGTAACAGAAATTTCCATCCAAGATTTAATAGCTGATCCATTCTCATCCTCGGTAAAGTCCATCTTGCTGTGATAGGAATGAACAGAAACAAATAAGCTTTAGCTAATGTAATAAATATACCAATTGTCATTCCAAAGACTCCGGCCATTTTATTTATTCCGAAAAGTGCAGGAATAGATATGTACGGAATAGAGAAATTCCACCCACCTAAGTAAAGAACTGTTATAAATAATGAAGAAACTAATAAATTTAGGTAAGAAGCAAGGTAAAATAAAGCGTATTTGATACCTGAATATTCTGTTTGATAACCTGCTACTAATTCCTCCTCTGCTTCTGGTAAATCAAAGGGTAATCTCTCACATTCTGCTAGAGAAGAAATTAGAAAAACTACAAACCCTATAGGCTGACGCCACAGATTCCACCCCCAAAAACCATATTTTGACTGCGCCTCAACTATATCAACTGTACTTAAACTGTTAGATAATCATAGTCGATAATAACATCACTGTTCATATCGCTATTTCAAAACCGTACATGAGACCTCAGCTTCATACGGCTCCTCTACGGCCACAAATAAATGTAAGGACTTGTTTGGTAGTATCGTCATCTTTATTTATATAGTAAATATACACCGGGAGTCCCAAATTAGACCAATGAAATTCCGTTTGCTAGAATAAAAAGGTGCTTCTGAATTGATCTTATCCGTTAGAATTTCAATTTATCTTTGTTCGGTAATAACTTAATCCTTCAATAAAATACTCGTTATATCAATAAATATGTTCTATCAATAACTATAAAGAATTAGAACGAATTGGGCATTAATTCCAAATTTTATTTATGATAAGAATTCTATATGTATAGATTATAGATATGGATGGGGAAAAGAAAGAAAAAATAAAGATCTTTTTTATTTCTTATTTATTCATTTTCTTTTTTTGCATCCCATTTCTTTTGTTCCTGTTCTTCTTTCTCAGAGGAGGGGGTACTCTGAAAAAAAAAAGAAATATAAATAAAGGATTAATTCGTTTTTGATAGTCATTTCTTTAATCAGTGAATAAGAGCATACTCTAGATCGGAATCATGGGGAAGTACTGCTTGGTCATTTCTACCAACTTAAAGTCCTCATTATGATTCGTTTTATCCAAAGTTTTATGCAAAAATACCTTTTTTTGCTACCTTACATTATCTCCATTACTAATCTTTTGTGTACCTTAGTGTTCCTAACTGTCCACTGATTTTTGATTGATCCCCGGTATGGTAATACATATAAGACAGTAGTAGAAACCCCATATGGTCGATCTTTTGTACCCGCTTCAAGATATGATAATTAGTCAAAGAATCTTAATCTTGGGGTAAACAGTTTACACTGCTTGTGTTTATTATTCTTGTACATAGGGAATGAGATTTTACCTTCTTACTGCAAATTTATAAGCAGTTTTATTTTACTCATATAACTATCTAGTTTAACTCATCGACCCTAATGATGAATAAAAAATGAAAATATCCATTCAATATATTCAACCTCTTTACTTTATTTCTAGCAAGGAGGGAAAATAATCATGTTCCAACGAATCACACGTAGAGATATTGATAACACACATAGAGTTAATGGTATTTCATAGCTAATAGATTGAGCAGCAGCCCGTAGACCACCTGAAAAGGAATATTTATTGTTCGATCCATATCCTGACATAAGAAGTCCAATAGGAGCAATACTTGAAATGGAGATCCATAAAAAAACACCTATACTGAGATCGGCTAAAACAAGGCGAGACTCAAAAGGGATTACTAAATAACTTAGTAGAACTGATATGACCGCTATAGACGGTCCCACGCTAAACAAACGAATATCTCCTCTAGATGGGAGGAGGTCCTCTTTAAAAAGTAATTTGGTCCCATCTGCTAGAGCTTGAAGAATTCCTAACGGGCCGGCATATTCAGGCCCAATACGTTGTTGTATTGCTGCAGATATTTCTCTTTCTAACCACACAATTACTAGTACCCCTATAGTGATTCCCAATATAAGGGTGAAAATAGGAACAAAGATCCATATGAGTCCATAGACTTCTTTTAAGGATTCCGATCTAGAAAAAGAATTGATAGCTTGTACTTCTGTCGTATCAATTATCATTTCAACGATCAACTTCTCCCATAATGATATCTATACTACCTAGTATCGTCATGATATCGGCCAATTTCATTCTTTTAACTAGTTGAGGGAGAATTTGCAAATTGATGAAACCCGGTGGACGAATTTTCCACCTCCAGGGGAAAACACTACTGTCTCCTATCAAAAAAATTCCTAATTCTCCTTTTGGGGCTTCTACTCTCACATAAAGTTCTTGTTTCGACAATTCAAAATTGGGTGAAAGTTTTTTAGTAATAAATCTATATTCAAAATTAGTCCATTCGGCATTTTTTGCTCTATCAAAGCGTCGGACTTCTAAATTTTCATAGGGCCCCCCAGGAATTCCTTCTAGAGCTTGTTGAATAATTTTTATAGATTCTTTCATTTCACCGATTCGTACTAAATAACGAGCTAGTGAATCTCCTTCTTTTTGCCATTGGACTTCCCAATCAAATTTATTGTAACACTCATAACGATCAACTTTACGAAGATCCCATTGGATTCCAGAAGCTCGTAACATCGGTCCTGATAAACCCCAATTTATTGCTTCCTCTCCGCCAATAATGCCCACTCCCTCAACCCGTTCCAAAAAAATGGGATTCCGCGTAATAAGCTTTTGATATTCAACAATTCCTGTTAAAAAATAATCGCAGAAATCTAAACATTTATCTATCCATCCATAGGGTAGATCAGCAGCGACTCCCCCAATACGGAAATAATTATGCATCATTCGCATACCTGTAGCAGCTTCAAATAGATCATATAACAATTCCCTTTCTCTGAAAATATAGAAAAAGGGGGTTTGTGCACCGATATCCGCCATAAAAGGTCCAAGCCATAACAAATGAGAAGCTATACGACTCAATTCCAGCATAATTACTCTAATGTAACTGGCTCTTTTAGGTACTTGAACACTTTCCAATCGTTCTGGTGCATTTACTGTTATTGCCTCTGTGAACATAGTGGCTAAATAATCCCACCGTGTTACATAAGGCAAATATTGTATAATTGTTCGATTTTCCGCTATTTTTTCCATCCCTCTGTGTAAATAACCCAATATGGGTTCACAGTCAATAACATCTTCACCATCTAGAGTAACGATTAGTCGAAGAACACCATGCATTGATGGGTGGTGAGGGCCCATGTTAACTATCATGAGATCTTTTCTTGTAGCCGGTAAAGTCATATCTTTTCTTCCTTAATTCATTATTCCATGAATTTCTCAAAATGAGATTCATCAAAATGAAAAATATAATAACTACTATTAACTAATAACTAAAGAAAAAAATTCAAACCAATCTTAAAATTAACGGGTTTTTGATTCCCGAATACCCAACTGACTAATTAATTTCTTATAACGTACTCTATTTTTCTTTGACAAATAATCCAGCAGACGTTGACGTTTTCCCAGAATTTTTCGTAGACCCCTTTGCGATAAAAAATCTCTTTTATGTAATTCCAAATGTAAAGTAAGTCCCCGTATCTTATCGGTGAAACTGAATACTTGAAATTCAACAGATCCGCAGTTTTTTTCTTTTTCTTGTCGAATAGCCGAGATGAATGAATTTTTGACCATAAAAAACAATTTTTTTCTTTTCCGTGGATTTTACCGATCAGGAAAAATAATAATTATTATTATACTAGTTATTTGAATCTAGTACACAAAAATTTAGATTTCTTCATATACACTACTTTAATTCATTCTTATTTGATTTAAATCAAATTTATTTTATTCTATCCAAATCAAATTGCAAATTTGATTTGGATAGAATAGAAGGGAATGATACATTTATGCATTCACAAACACGAAAGAGAATTATTTTTTTACCTAACTAAAAAAAATATTCTGTCAATTTATTCCTAGATCCAATTGATACGTAATTTAATCGGTATCGTGTACCAGAATGTAATATAGCGTATGTGTATATATTTCGGTTTTATCTACTGAATATGTCATGCGATAGATATATAGGAAATATTTCCTATTAACTAATTTTGAATCGCGGATACATATATATTCTTGACATACTGAAATGACTGCCGTTATTGGTATCAAACCAATAACGATTCATACAAGCTAAATCTTCTAATCGATAATTGGGCCAAAGAAACAATTTGAATTTAATGAATTTATCTGTTTCCGTACTAAGATGCTTTTCCTCGTTCAAAAATCGTCCACTGTTTTTTATGTTGTTTTGATTGCAAAATATTGTATTTCTATCCACAACATTCCAATTCTGGTTCCGGTAATTGAAACAAATTAGAATTCTCAATTCTCTACGACGTCTGGGAGATAGAATATTTTCAGGAACAAGGAAATCATAATAATTTTTGTTTCTATTCACAAGCATATTGCTGTTTTGTGCAACGGATCCATCAAGATTCTTTTTATCAACATATCTATTTTTTATTATGCATTTTCCATTAGTTTGGTGCTTATTCTTATCAACCAATGAAATACTTATGGTTTGGTATATAATATATTTTCCATCCCTTTTCATAGATAGACGAATTGGCTCGATAATAAATATTCCCCTTTTTATCAATTCTGTAAGAGTTAGGTCTTTCTGAATCAACATTGCATCCAGATGCATCTCTCCTCTTTGAATTGAGGATATAGCAATTCCCCTTGGATCTATCAGTCTAAGTAGAAGACAATATACCTGGATATTACTGATCATTCTTTGATTCAAGGGATCATCCCATCTTAATTGAAAAAGAAAATACTTTTTCAAGAAGAAATTCAGTTCCGCTTCTTTCTTGCTCTTGTATTGTTTTTTCTTTCTACCCCTTTTAATGTTTGTTCCTGTGTAATCTTCTTCAACATCTTTCTTTTTGTTTTGTTTTCGTAGATCTGATACAAGATCCCCTTGGCCTTGTTGTTCATTTTTTTTTTTATTTACGTCGATCTTTTCACTTTGACTAATATTTTCATTTCTATTAAAATGAAAAATAAGTAATTTGATTGGTATGATCCACGGTTTAATCTTATACGCATCAAAAAGTCGCACAAATTCTGGGAAAAACCAGAGCTCTAGATTTGATATGGTACGATATAACCTTTCTTGATTCATTCCCATCCAATCAAAAAAGTGTTTTTTTTTAGAATTTTGAGTTTCCGTTTTAGCATTTTTATGAATCTTGGTATCGATATACGTATTGGTTGAGGTTTCAATATCGAGATTATTTCTAAGACAAAAATGGAGAATTCTATAATCAAAAAATTTTCTATCCAGATTTTTGTTCGTATCAATAATAGATCCTTTTTCTAGATAATCACTAATAGCTATACTTATCAATCCATAAAATGATTCGGATTCCAGTGTATTAAAATTATATGTCATTTTTTTGTCCTTTACTTGTAACGTTGATCCATAAATATATGAGTCCTTACTATCCCCATAATTTATATATTTATATGAAAAAAGATAATATCCATAATGTTTTTTCCATTTTTCTTTTTGACTCATCAACGAATCCACTGCATAGTAATTTTGTTTCATGTAATGAATTAATTGGTCTTTTTTATATAAATCCAATTTTATTGAGTCTTTCTTTTGAATCGTACGACATTGATTGACTCTATTTTGCCATTTTTTCGATATTAAGTGGGCCCACTTGGTCTGAGATAAATTGTATTGATAATGACCCCGTAACCAAATTTTCCATTTATTCATCCCATACTTATGAATTTTCTTATGTCTTGGTTTGGAATTAAATATTCCTTGTGTCGTACAATAATTCTTGATTATATCCCTAAGAAAAGGATGGGTGCCGTGATATTGAAGTACAGATCTCAAATGATAATTGTTAAGTAATTGATTTTGTGATAATTTGTAAAATACATATGCTTGAGACAAAGAAGATAAGTCACAATAAATATTAGAATTTTTATTACTAATATTAGTATTAGAAAACGACTTTTTTATAGTTGAAATAAAGTTCATTGTATTTTGATTTGGTTTCTCAACCCCTTCTTGGTTTGTTTCGTCGTTGTAAATGGATTTATTGATAATTTTTTTTGTTGATTCAAAGAAAAGTTGTGCATTGGTCCTTGGAATCTTAATAATACATAGTAATATATCCATGTATGTTTTTTCAATGAAGGATTTCATAAAATAATGCGATTTACGTATTAATCGGATATTTTTTCTTTTGGATATTTGCCAAATATCCTTTTGTGATTCCGATCTTTTATTTTTATCATCACAAGTTAGAACTAGTTTTTTCTTGTCTTTTGTGATTCCTTTTATTTGAGCCTTAATTGTGATTATCTTATTAGCAAGATCTTTCATTTTTGTTTCTATGAGTGAAGAATTTTCATTTACACAATTCATGGATCGAATTTGAATGGTCGATTCTTGGATAATATTATTATTTATATTGGAGTCTTTTCTGTTTTCATTTGTTTCATATACTTTTACCTTCCTCAATTTCAATAAGAAAATGGGGTTTACTTTTTCAAGTTCTTTCATTATTAGGTTTCTAACTAGAACTATTTTGGTGACCCATCTTGTTTTTTCTTTTGAAATCTTTAAAAACAATTTTATTCTTTCTTTGAAAGTCCTTATAACTTGAAAAAAATGCTTTTTCACTTTTATCATTTTTTTTTCGAGTTCTTGAAAAATGGGTTCAAAAAAAGAAGGTTGTTTTCGGGGAGACCCCAAAGGCAGTTCTGCTTCCCTTCCCCAGACTGTTAAAAAACAAAAATTGTCTTTTTTCTCTTTTTTACTCATTTTCTGATCTCTATGATGAGATCGTATTTTAGATCTTCGCCAAGGTTTCAGACAGAAAGGAAATAGAATCTTTATCTGAATACCATCTGTTAACCAGTTTTGAGGAAATTCTGTTTCTGATAATTGAACACCATTATAGGTACATTTAACATGCATTTCTCTATTCCATTCCTTCAAATCCTCGTACCACTCGGGGAATTGCAATAATAACATACGACCAATATTTTTAGCTATTATCAATAAGGGTAATATAACGTATTTTCTAAGAAAAGATTGGGTTACTAACATTAAACCTCTTATTGCTTGAGTAAATAAAAAGGTATCCCAAGCTTCTGATATTGCTATTCGTTCATTTTCCTCTTCTTTCTCTTCATTTGTTTTCTCTTTTGTTTCTTCCTCCTCAAAATAAGAAATTTGCAATTCTGGGTTTCCCCCTACCCAATTCCTAAAAATGAGATGAATCATTTCAGAGATATCAAAAAATGAAAAACAAAATGTTTTGTCTATTCGATCCAAAAAAACTGGAGAATGCACGTTTGCTTGAAATATTTCCCAAGTAATTGTTTTACGTCTTTGAGCACGCATGGATCCTTTGATTATACCTCGTCGAAAATCTGATTGTTGTGAGTAACGTATCAAAGCCACTTCCTCTTCTTCATCACTAGTGCTAGTATAATTATTATTACCACTGGAATTAGTACTCTGATCATCAGTATAAATTACCACACGCTTGCCTTTTCTTGAACGAATTTCAGAATCCTCCGTTGATTCCTCGTCATTTTCTTCTTCCTCTTCTTCCGGATCGTCTGTCAATTTGTATGACCATCGAGAAACCCTTTTACTGATTTCTTCCATTTCAATAGATTTCTTTCTAATTGTTGTTAGATCGTTTGGATCAGTTGTAATTACATCAAATAAAAATTGAAAAGGTTTTGCTTGACTTTCTAAATCAATTCTTCGTGCGTGTTCAAAAGATAATTCATCGATTGAGTTTAAGAAATTCCCAATCGAACTCGAATTCAATAAAAATTCCTTGCTAACGTCGAACGTGTTCTTTTGATGTTCAAATTCTCGAGAATCATTATGAAATAGACCATGAATCTTATTTATCCAAAGCATTTCTACGGAATCTGCTGTCGAAGTTCTTAAATCATTCATGATTGCACGTAAATTGAATTTTTTTATTGTTCCTCGATAGGGTCCGTTCAAAAAGGGATCGTACATTTTTGGCAAGTATTCTTGTTCATTCTCATCATCGCACAATCTGGTCCTTTTTTCTAGCATATCTAAACCAAGAGATCCCTTCTCTTTTTCTAGAATTTTTATTCGACTTATCAATTCATTATTCAAGTTGTATTTTTTTTGTTCGTTAGTATAAACCCAATAATTATACAGGTCCTCGGGAGATAGTTTTTCTGTCGTGTACAAAGAAATTTTCCGTTCTACCATTTCTGAAAAAGTCGATAAACTGGGTGGATATGTAAAAGATATTATTTGTTTTCCATTACTTGGGCATATATAAAAAAAATATTGTGACATTTCATTTCGTACAGCATTTTCAAAACGATCATTTTTTATATATCTCAATGGGCGATTCCATCGTTTATAATCGAAAAGAAAAGTTACAATAGGCTTTTCAA